TTTTTGCATTATTATAATAGTGTAAATGGATGCGTTTAGGGAGAACGAACTCTTAATCTCGAGGCTTTCCTGTTTCCGGGGGGTTTGCAGGAACGTTAGTCATGTCTGGAGATTAAGGGGGTAGGGGGGTTTAACGTCCGTAAAACGAGGGGGAAACTCATAGGTAGATGGAAGGAACAACGACACCTTATGTCCTTGATATCACTTATGTAATCCTTTTAATTATATCTTTTCACCATTCATACATTCTCCTTGCAAGCAAGAGAAAATGATCACCCTTGTCAACGGTTCTTAGCGCTGCACTCTGAAATGCCAAGTGAAAGGAAACCAAAAAAAAAACCCCTAGCCCATTAGAGTGAACGCCCGGCATGGAGATGTAAAGAGGAGTATGCAATACGAACATTAACTTATGCAAGCGTCGATGAAAGAATGAGGAATGATACCAATTAATGGCCCTGAAGTAGGAACCAAATGCCAGGAATAGTTCACTAAGTGCGACCCCCACAAATACTTGTCCCTCACCTTCAATAACCGGGAACGGAAGAATTAGGAAGCAACTGATGCAATTCTTGTCTACAATTGCTTGTCGAAGGTTACCAAATGTTGAGTCATGGTCTGAGTTTCCTTGAAACGAAACCATACTTAATTCTTTTTTTATCCTATATTCTCTAAGTGTGTTTCTTCATTTCATTAATAGCTGATGGGATAAATGGTATATTTCGATTAATGTTGATAAGACATATATGTCCTTATTCATTATTATATATGGTCTATATCTATATATGGGGTTAATACATATATGTACTATACGTTCAAGACATGCTTGAAGATATTGTAAATACAACAGGTTTTTCAAAGAATAGTTTAATAGAAGAATCCTAGCTTTGGGAGTTAGGGGTAAGAGTTAAAATCTTTTTTCTTTGAGCAGTAGGGAGGATTTTAACCTCCGGCGGCCGGTTTACAAGACCGGCGCTCTGGCGCTGAGCTACTAGTGCAAGAGAAGTTCAGGAGTTTATTCTCTAATCAGCCTGTGAGTGGGAAGAGAACAAGAAAGATTAGGAAGTAGAGGGCGGATGCGATTTGACCAATGATGATGTAGGGGTCTTCAACTGGTATTCCTCCGATTCAGGTCAGGATGGCGATGTCTGCAACGAGGGTCCAGAAGATAAATTGTGAGAAGGGTCGGAAGGTGAGGCTTCGGTGTTTTGAGGTGTGAAGGATGGGGACTAGTATTAAAATAAGGATTGAGGCTAGGAGGGCCAGAACGCCTCCTAGTTTATTTGGAATTGACCGGAGGATGGCGTATGCAAAGAGGAAGTATCACTCTGGCTTAATATGAGGTGGTGTGACCAAGGGGTTAGCGGGGGTAAAGTTGTCTGGGTCTCCTAGATAGTTGGGTGAGAATAGTGCTAAGGAGGCGAGAGCCAGGAAGAGCACAATGAATCCTAATAGGTCTTTGTAAGTGAAGTACGGGTGAAAGGGGATTTTGTCAGCGTTGGGGTTTAGTCCTACTGGGTTGTTAGAACCAGTTTCATGCAGGAAGAGCAGGTGGAGTAGTGTAGCGGCAGCGACAATGAAGGGTAGGAGAAAGTGGAAGGCAAAGAACCGTGTTAGGGTGGCGTTGTCAACAGAGAAGCCCCCTCAGATTCATTGGACTAATGTGCCTCCTACATATGGTACTGCGGATAATAGGTTTGTAATAACTGTGGCTCCCCAAAAGGACATTTGGCCTCAGGGAAGTACGTAGCCTACAAAGGCTGTTGCTATAACAAGGAGAAGAAGGACTACTCCGATGTTTCAGGTTTCTTTATATATATAAGAGCCGTAGTATAGTCCTCGACCAATGTGTAAGTAGATGCAGATAAAGAAGAAAGAGGCTCCGTTGGCATGTAGGTTTCGGATGAGTCAGCCAAAGTTGACGTCTCGGCAAATGTGGGCTACGGAGGAGAAGGCTGTTGCAATGTCAGAGGTGTAATGTATTGCTAAAAATAGTCCGGTAGCTAATTGGATCACCAGACATAGTCCTAGAAGTGACCCAAAGTTTCATCAGATGGAGATGTTTGAGGGGGCAGGGAGGTCTACGAGGGCATCGTTGGCGATTTTTAGAAGGGGGTGTGTTTTTCGGAGGTTTGCCATTATTAGTTTCTGTAGTTGAATAACAACGGTGGTTTTTCAAGTCATTAGTCCTGGTTAAAATCCTGGTGGAAATTATGTTAACTCCTGTTTTACTGTTTTTGTTTGGTTGAATCGTTGGGTCAATTGTTGTAGCCGCCAATCCTTCTCCTTATTTTGCTGCTCTTGGTTTGGTGTTTGTGGCTGGCATAGGAGGGTCTGTTATGCTTCTACATGGGGCTTCATACCTGTGTTTTATTCTTCTCTTAGTATATTTGGGTGGAATGTTGGTGGTGTTTGCTTATACTTCAGCTATGGCTGCTGACCCTTATCCTGAGACTTTAGGGTCTTTAGGGGTGTTAAAAGGCTTAGTTACCTATTTGTCAGGGGCGTTCGTGATGTGTGTTTTTCTGTGACGTGGTTGGGCGGCAGAGTCTGGCGATTTTGCGTTTGAAGGGGACGAATTCAATATGTCTCGGGGGGACATAGAAGGCGTGGCATACATGTATTCGGCTGGGGGTTGAGGGTTGATAATGTGCGGGTGGGGGCTATTGTTAACACTTTTTGTGGTGATAGAATTAATTCGGGGTCCTAGTCGTGGGGCGCTTCGAGCAGTTAGATGAGGGCGAGGGTTACAGCTAGGGTGAGGGCTAAGATGAAGAAGACAAGGTAGGCTGCAATTTTGCCGTGCTGTGTGTTGCTGGTTGTTGTGATAAGGGGAAGGCTTAGGGAAGCGAGGGCCTTAGGGCCTGATTTCTCTAGCCAAGTCTGATCAATTGTTTGACTAGCAATGACTTGTCCTAGGATAAGGTTAAGTTTAGGGGGTAAGCGGTGAATAATAGTTGGGAAGAATCCTAACATGTTTGAGAAGTGATGAGGGGCGAGTGTGGGGGTAGCTTTAAATTGTTTGTTTGTGAGTGAAGCTAGTTCAAGGGCTGTTAGGAGTCCTAGCACTGTAACCACAAGGGCGGCTAGTTTAAGTAGAGGGGGCATAGTTATTACGGGTGTTTTTAGAGGGGTAATTGACGAGGTAATAATAAGTCCTGCAACAATGCTTCCTCAGGCTAGTCGTTTGATAGGGTTAATGACAGTGGGGTTGTTCTCGTTGATGGGGGAGAGGGAGGGGAATCGGGGCTGTCCTATGGATACGAAGTAAACTACCCGGAGGCTATAGATGGCTGTAAAAGAGGTGGCGAGTAGGGTCAGGGTTAGGGCTCAGGCGTTTAAGTGGGAGGTGTTTAGGGCTTCGATGATGGCGTCTTTAGAGAAAAAGCCTGCCAGGAAGGGGGTACCAGTTAGGGCAAGGCTTCCAATTGTCAAGCAGGAGGAGGTAAAGGGGGTTAGGTGATGCATGCCTCCTATTTTTCGGATGTCTTGTTCGTCGTTTAGGCTGTGAATAATAGAGCCTGAGCATAGAAATAACATTGCTTTAAAAAAGGCATGTGTGCAGATGTGGAGGAATGCTAGTTGTGGTTGGTTTAGGCCGATGGTAACTATCATTAGGCCGAGCTGGCTGGATGTTGAGAATGCAACGATTTTTTTGATGTCATTCTGGGTGAGGGCACAGGTTGCTGTAAATAAGGTTGTTAGGGCTCCAAGGCAAAGGCAGATGGTTAGTGCGGTTTGGTTACCTTCCAGTAAGGGACTCATTCGGACTAGCAAGAAGATCCCCGCAACGACCATAGTGCTCGAGTGAAGTAGGGCGGAGACAGGGGTAGGGCCTTCTATAGCAGAGGGTAGTCAAGGGTGGAGCCCAAATTGGGCGGACTTACCGGTGGCGGCAATAATGAGGCCAATTAGGGGAAATGTTAGGTCATAATTACTTGCGACTGAAAAGATTTGTTGCATTTCCCATGAGTTGAGGTTTGTTGCTATTCAGGCTATTGTGAAGATGAGTCCAATGTCTCCTACTCGGTTATATAGTACTGCTTGAAGGGCGGCTGTGTTTGCATCCGCTCGGGCGTACCATCATCCAATAAGTAGAAAGGACATAATGCCCACGCCTTCCCAACCAATGAATAGCTGGAATATGTTGTTTGCTGTCACTAGAACAATTATAGCGATGAGAAAAATTAGGAGGTATTTAAAGAATCGGTTTATGTTTGGGTCTGCATGTATATATCAGGAGGCAAATTCTAAGATAGACCATGTTACGTAGAGGGCTACTGGTGTAAAGATGATTGAATAGTGGTCGAATTTGAGGCTGATGTTGACGTCGAATGTGGTAGTGTTTATTCATGACCATGTTGTGATGATAGCCTCTGCCCCTTCAGATAGAAAGAGGAATAGGGGGAACAGGCTAACAAAGAAGGCTAGTTTAATGGCTGTTTTTACTTTGTTGAGGGCTCAGTCGGGGGTTGATGGGTGGGGAGACAGAGTGGTGAGGAGGGGGTAGAGGAGAAGACCAAAGATGATGATTAGACTCGAAGTTATTATTACTGAGGTGGTATGCATAGCTGCTACTTGGATTTGCACCAAGAGTTTTTGGTTCCTAAGACCAACGGATGAGCTGTTATCCTTTAGGAGCAATGTGTTGAGTGAGCCTCGGAGTCCAACCGAGGGGTCAGGAGTTTAGCAGGCTCTGATGCTGCAAGCCTCTCTCGGTGGACAAGGGGGTTTTAACCCCTGTCTTTAGAACCACAAACTAAGATTTTTATTAAACTATGTCTACAAATGGTTCAGCCTCAGATGAGTTCGGGCTTAAGGATTAGGAGGAGTAACGGGAGCAGGTGCAGGGTTAGAAGCAGGTGTTCTCGGGTGTGGGTGGGTTCAAGGCCAATAATGTGTGTTGGGAGGGGCCCCCGTTGTGTTATTAGAAATATGTATAGGGAGTAACCAGCGGTAATGAGTGTGCCGGTTCCGGTAAGTAAAAGGGTAAACCACGATCAGTTAACTAATGAGGTAATGATCATGAGTTCCCCCATTAGGTTGGGTAGCGGGGGAAGCGCCAGGTTCGCTAGGCTGGCTAGGAACCATCAAGATGCCATTAGGGGAAAGACTGTTTGTAGTCCTCGTGCAAGCAGCATAGTTCGGCTGTGGGTTCGTTCGTAGTTTGTGTTGGCTAAACAGAAGAGTGCCGAGGATGTGAGGCCATGTGCAATTATAAGAATAAGAGCCCCCGTGAAGCTTCATGGTGTTTGAATAAGAATTGCTGCAGCAACGAGGCCCATATGGCCTACTGAGGAGTAGGCGATAAGTGATTTCAGATCTGTTTGTCGGAGACAAATTGAGCCGGTCATAATGACCCCCCATAGTGCTAGAATAATAAAGGGGTAGGATAGTTCTTTGGTTAGTGGTTCTAGAACAACTATAATTCGCATTATTCCATAGCCTCCTAGTTTCAGGAGGACGGCTGCCAGAACCATAGAGCCTGCAATGGGGGCTTCTACGTGGGCCTTGGGTAGTCATAGATGAATTCCATAGAGCGGCATCTTAACTAGGAAAGCTAGTAGGCAGCCTGCCCAAAGGAGTTTATCTGCGAATGAGGTTATAGGGGAGGCCGGCGAGTAGTGAAGGATAAGGAGGGAGGTAGTACCGGAGCAGCTTTGGAGGTAGAGGATAGAGACTAGAAGTGGTAATGATCCGGCTAGAGTATAAAAAAGGAAGTATGTCCCAGCATTTAGGCGTTCGGCTTGGCTTCCTCAACGGGTGATTAAAACAAGGGTGGGGATAAGTGTGGCTTCAAACATTAAGAAGAAGAGCACGATCTCTGTGGAGGCAAATGCTAAAATAAGAAAACCTTGAAGAGAAATTAAAAGTGAGATGTATATTCGTTGTCGGTTGATTGGTTCGTGAGTTAAATGGTTCTGGCTTGCCAGAATCATAATTGGTAAAAGTCAGCAGGATAATACTAGAAGGGGGGAGGAGACTGGGTCTGTGGCTATATAAGGGTTTAGGGATTTTCACCCTGTCTCGGAAGTGCAGGCAAATCATGCTAAGCTTAGTATAGAAATCAGGAGACTGTGCGTTAGGGCGGTTGGTCATAATCATTTGGCTCGGGTGTTCCAGGTTGTCATCACTAGCATAATGGTTGGAATTAAAACTTTTAGCATTGCAGGAGGTTCAAGTTTTGTAGGCGGTCTGAGCCGTGGGTGCGCGCTGTGGCTACTAGAAGGGCCAGGCCAGCGCTGGCTTCGCATACTGAGAGGGCGAGGAGAATAATTGGTGCGGCAGCAAAGGTGGTTGTGTTTAGTTGAAGTATCCAAAGGGAGAGACCTAGGAATAGGGATAATATCATGGCCTCTAAACATAAGAGGGCTGAAAGAAGATGAATGCGGTTGAATGCTAGGCCAAAAAGTCCTGTAAGGAAGGCAATTGTGAAGGCTGAATGGGTGACGGCCATTAGACAATTGTGGACTTTAACCACAAGCTTTTGAGCCGAAATCAAATATTCTACTTGTACTAATTGTCTATTCGGCTCATTCTAGACCTCCTTGCATTCATTCGTAGACAAGTCCGAGGGTAAGGAGAATGAGGATAGCGGTTGCCCAGGAGAAGGTAAGGACAGGGGAAAAGAGTTGGTTGCCTCAGGGAAGGGGCAGCAGGAGAACGATTTCTAGGTCAAAGAGGAGGAAAAGGATGGCGACGAGGAAAAAGCGGAGGGAGAATGGTAGTCGGGCAGACCCAAGGGGGTCAAAGCCGCATTCGTAGGGGGACAATTTTTCTTGATCGGGGTTTATCTGAGGGAGTCAGAAGGAGACGACGGCTAAAATAGTGGAGAGGGCTATTGTAATAATTACGATTGTTGTAAGGAGATTCATTATCTTTCCTTGGATTTTGACCAAGACCTTGCGATTGGAAGTCGCGTATACTATCTAATACTAGAAAGATTATGATCCTCATCAGTAGATGGAGATGTAAAGGAAGAGTCAAACGACATCTACGAAGTGTCAGTATCAAGCAGCTGCTTCAAATCCAAAGTGGTGCTGAGTGGTAAAATGGTATTTGATTTGTCGGAGCAAGCATACTGCAAGAAAGGTTGAACCAATAATGACGTGGAGTCCATGGAACCCGGTGGCTACGAAAAAGGTGGAGCCGTAAACCCCGTCCGCGATGGTGAAAGGGGCTTCATAGTACTCCAATGCCTGAAGGACAGTAAAGTAAAACCCTAGAACAATTGTAAGCCCAAGGGACTGAATTGCTTGGACTCGCTCTCCTTCTATTAGACTGTGATGGGCTCAGGTGACTGTTACACCGGAAGCAAGAAGGACAGCGGTGTTTAGTAGTGGAACCTCAAAGGGGTCGAGGGTTGTAATGCCTGTTGGCGGCCAGCAACCTCCAATTTCGGGCGTAGGGGCTAAGCTTGAGTGGTAAAAGGCTCAGAAGAACCCAAGAAAGAAGAACACTTCTGAGGTGATGAAGAGAATCATACCGTATCGAAGGCCTTTTTGTACAGGAGGCGTGTGGTGCCCCTGATATGTACCTTCTCGAACAATATCACGTCATCATTGATATATTGTTAGGAGGAGAAGGACAGTGCCGATGTATATAAGGGTTATAGTGTTGTAGTGAAACCAGATGGCTAGGCCGGATGTCATTAAAAGGGCGGCTACCGCTCCTGTTAGAGGTCAAGGGCTGGGGTCTACTATATGATATGCGTGTGCTTGGTGGGCCATTAGACGTTTTCTTGTAGGTAGAGGCTTAAAAGAAGAACAAATACGTAGGCTTGAATCATTGCAACTGCTACCTCTAGGAGGGTAAGGAGGAAGAGCAAGATTGCTGTTAGGCCTGCTACAGTGGGTATTAGAGGCAGGAGTACAAAGGCGGCAGTTGCGATTAGTTGAATAAGAAGGTGGCCGGCTGTTAGGTTAGCAGTGAGTCGGACCCCTAGGGCTAGGGGTCGGATGAATAGGCTGATTGTCTCGATAATAATGAGGATAGGAATAAGTAGGGTGGGGGTACCTTCTGGGAGAAGGTGGCCTAGGGCGTGGGTTGGTTGGTTTCGTAGACCAATAAGTACAGTAGCTAATCACAGGGGTGCTGCTAGTCCTATATTTAGTGAGAGTTGTGTGGTGGGTGTGAAGGTGTAGGGTAATAAGCCTAGCATATTTAGGGAGATGAGGAATACCATTAGTGAGGTTAAGATAGTGGCTCATTTGTGTCCGCCCAAATTAATAGGAAGAAACAGTTGGTAGGTAAAGCGGTTGATGAATCAGCTTTGAAGGGTTATGAAGCGGTTGTTTACTCAGCGTGAAGAAGGGGTCGGGAACAGTACTCATGGAAGTGTTAGGGCAAGAGCCATAAGGGGGATGCCTAGATAGACAGGGCTTATAAATTGGTCGAAGAAGCTTAGTGTCATGGTCAGTTTCAAGATTCTGTTTTTGGTTTTTGAGCGGCTTGGGATGTAGGCTCGTTGGGAAAAGAGTGGGCAATAATTTTTGGGGGAATCACGGTAAGGAAGACTAGTCACGAAAAGACTAGGATTATGAGTCAGGGGGCGGGGTTAAGTTGGGGCATGTCACTGAGGGTGGTTGGTGGCCATCTATCTTTAGCTTAAAAGGCTAACGCTTGTCCATATAAGCTTCTCAGCGAGGCGTCTTCGAGCATTCGGGAAGATCAGTCTTCAAAATGGTTTAGGGGGACTGCTTCTACTACAATGGGTATAAAGCTGTGGTTAGCCCCGCAGATTTCGGAGCATTGTCCATAAAACACCCCTGAGCGGGATGCTAGGAAGGCTGTTTGATTTAGGCGTCCTGGTACTGCATCCATTTTAACACCTAAAGCAGGGACTGCTCAGGAGTGAAGGACATCCTCGGCGGTGACAAGTACACGTACTGGGGATTCTACTGGAACAACTATTCGGTGATCTGTTTCTAGAAGGCGGAATTGCCCGGGGGTTAGGTCTTGGGTGGGGACCATGTATGAGTCAAAGCCCAGCTCTTTATAGTCGGTATACTCATAGCTTCAGTATCATTGGTGGCCAATAGCTTTAACGGTTAAGTGGGGGTTGTTTACTTCGTCTATTAGGTATAAGATTCGCAGGGAGGGGAGGGCAATTAAGATGAGGATAATAGCAGGTAAAATTGTTCAGATGATTTCAATTTCTTGGGAATCTAGAATGTTTTTGTTGGTTAGCTTGGTTGTAACCATGGCCACAATAATGTAAAGGACGAGGGTGCTAATAAGGAAAACGATCATAAGGGCGTGGTCATGGAAGTGGAGTAGTTCTTCTATAACCGGGGAAGCTGCATCTTGGAAACCTAGTTGGGAGGGGTGTGCCATTAAATATAAGACACGCGGGAGTTTAACCCACAATTTTGCCTCGACAAGGCAATGTATTATCAAGTATACTAGTGTCTTAAAAGAAAGTGACAGAGCGGTCATGTGGCTGGCTTGAAACCAGTTTATGGGGGTTCAACTCCTTCCTTTCTCGTTAGTTTGATTGAACTTGAACAAAGGCGGGTTCTTCAAAGGTGTGGTAGGGTGGAGGGCAGCCGTGTAGTCATTCTACATTGGTCATTGTTAGTTCTACAGAAAGCACTTCACGTTTGGCGGCGAAGGCTTCTCAAATAATAAAGAGGAACATAATTACAGCTACTAGTGAGACTAGGGAGCCCAGAGAAGAGACTGTGTTTCAGAGGGTGTAGGCGTCAGGGTAGTCTGAGTACCGTCGAGGCATTCCAGCAAGACCAAGGAAATGCTGGGGGAAGAATGTTAGGTTAACTCCTACGAACATTACGACAAAGTGGATTTTTGATCACGTGCTATGAAGTGTGTAACCCGTAAAGAGGGGGAATCAGTGCACAAAGGCAGCAACGATGGCAAAGACCGCTCCTATTGAAAGCACATAGTGGAAGTGGGCAACTACGTAGTATGTGTCGTGTAGAACAATGTCTAGAGAAGAGTTGGCTAGTACGATACCTGTTAGGCCACCTACTGTAAACAGGAAGATAAAGCCTAGGGCCCATAGAAGGGGTGTTTCTCATTTGATTGACCCTCCATGAAGGGTGGCTAGTCAACTGAAGACTTTTACTCCTGTGGGGATGGCAATGATTATTGTTGCGGATGTGAAGTATGCTCGGGTGTCTACGTCCATTCCAACTGTAAACATGTGGTGGGCTCATACAATAAAGCCTAGCAGCCCGATTGCTATTATGGCTCAAACCATTCCTATGTAGCCGAAAGGTTCTTTTTTCCCTGCGTAGTAGGCAACAATGTGTGAAATTATTCCAAAGCCGGGAAGGATGAGGATGTAGACTTCTGGGTGACCGAAGAATCAGAATAGGTGTTGATAAAGGATTGGATCACCTCCTCCTGCTGGGTCAAAGAAGGTTGTATTTAGATTTCGATCAGTGAGGAGCATTGTGATTCCTGCGGCTAGGACAGGTAGGGATAAAAGCAGGAGTACTGCGGTGATGAGAACAGCTCAGACGAAAAGAGGGGTTTGGTACTGAGTGATGGCAGGTGGTTTCATATTAATAATTGTGGTAATAAAGTTAATAGCCCCTAGAATTGACGAGATCCCTGCAAGATGAAGGGAAAAAATTGTCAAGTCTACCGAGGCCCCTGCGTGAGCGAGGTTTCCTGCGAGAGGGGGATAGACCGTTCATCCGGTCCCAGCTCCAGCTTCTACGCCTGAGGAGGCAAGTAGAAGAAGGAATGAAGGAGGGAGGAGTCAGAAACTCATGTTGTTCATTCGGGGGAATGCCATGTCGGGGGCGCCAATCATCAGGGGAATTAATCAGTTTCCAAAGCCTCCAATCATAATTGGTATTACTATAAAGAAAATCATAACAAATGCATGTGCTGTAACGATTACATTGTAGATTTGGTCATCACCAAGAAGGGCTCCGGGTTGGCTTAGTTCGGCTCGAATAAGTAAGCTAAGAGCTGTTCCAACTATCCCGGCTCAGGCACCAAAAACTAGATAAAGGGTGCCGATGTCTTTGTGGTTAGTAGAGAAGAATCAACGTGTGATTGCCACAGGTAAGATGGCTGAGGTTTAAGTGGTGGGTTGTAGCCCCATAGACAGAGGTTTGAGTCCTCTTCTTATCAAGCTTTGAGGTGTTTTACACGTCAGATTGCAAATCTGAAGTAGCAGGCTAACCCCTGCCGGGGCTTCCCCCGCCCTTTTGGCCCGCCGCAGGGCGGGGGAAGGGATAGACGGATGCTCGCTGGTTTGGGCGCTTAGCTGTTAACTAAGAGTTTGTAGGATCGAGGCCTGCCTGTCTAGTAAGGTCTTAGCTTAATTAAAGTGTTTGTTTTGCATATAAAAGATGTGGGATAGAGGCCCGCAGACCTTAAAATCGGGGGCTGGGGGATTTTCACCCTCGCTTAGGACTTTGAAGGCCCTTGGTCTAAATGCTATCCTAAGCCCCCGCTAAGAGGTGAAGAGTGCAGTGACTAGGGGGGTGAGTGGTAGGAGTGCGAGGGTACCTGTTGTAGAGATTGCGAGGGGGAGGGTGCCTTGCGATGTGTGAAGTCGTCAGGGGGAGAGGCCCATAGGGGTGTTGGGCGGTGTAGTCAATGTTATGGCGTAAGACAAGCGAAGGTAGAAGTATAGGCTAAGGAGGGCGGACAGTGCAGCGATGGTGGCGGTAAGGGCTAGTCCTTGGGTGGTTAGCTCCTGAAGGATAAGTCACTTTGGTATAAACCCTGAGAGTGGGGGGAGTCCCCCGAGGGAGAGAAGAATTAGTGGGACGATGGCGGTGAGGGCTGGGGTTTTGGCTCAGGAGGTGGCTAGTGAGTTGATATTAACAGACTTGTTCATTTTAAATACAATGAATGTGGAGAAGGTTATGGTGATGTACAGAATAAGTGTGAGGAAGGTCAGGGCGGGGGAGAATTGGAGAACCAAAATTATTCACCCTAGGTGAGCAATTGAGGAGTAAGCTAGAATCTTTCGTAGCTGTGTTTGGTTTAGGCCACCTCATCCTCCGATGAGAGTAGAGGAGAGCCCTAGAATAACTAGTAGGGTGGGGTTGTGGTGGGGTATTTGGAGAAGTAGGGCAAAGGGGGCTAGTTTTTGTCAGGTAGATAAAATTAGTCCTGTGGTTAAATCTAGTCCTTGAAGTACTTCAGGGAGTCAGAAGTGTGTTGGGGCAAGTCCTACTTTCATTGCTAGTGCAATCGTGGCAATTGCTGTTGGGAGGGGATGTGCTATTTGTTGAATATCTCACTGGCCTGTAATTCATGCGTTCGTTGTTGCAGCAAAAAGGAGAGTAGCGGCTGCCGCAGCTTGGATAAGAAAGTATTTGGTGGTGGCTTCAACTGCCCGGGGGTGGGGTTGTCGTGTTATTAGGGGTAGGATTGCCAGTGTATTTAGCTCTAGCCCTACTCACGCGATTAGTCAGTGGGAGCTGGCAAATGTGATTGTGGTTCCTAGGCCGAGGGCAGATACAAGGATTGCTAGGACGAGGGGGTTCATTAGTAAGGGAAGGATTCTAACCAACATGTCCGGGGTATGGGCCCGAAAGCTTATTTAGCTGACCTTACTAGAAAGTGGTGTAGAGGAAGCACTAAGAGTTTTGATCTCTTCAGGTAGGGTTCGAATCCCTTCTTTCTAAGGAGCTGGGGGGACTTTAACCCCCATGATTCACTCTATCAAAGTGGTCCTTTAGCTTCAGGCACAGCTCCGGTTAATATTGGGGTGGTAGTCCTGCGAAGGCGATTGGGAGGGAGAGGTGCCAGATGACTAGCGCTAAAGTGAGGGGTAGGAAGTTTTTTCAGACTAGGTGCATTAGTTGATCATATCGGAAACGTGGGTATGATGCACGAACTCATAGGAAAACGATTGAGAGGAAGGCTGCCTTTGTTATTAGATTAATGGTAGTAAGTTCGGGGAAAGTTGGGAAATGGGATGCTCCTAGAAAGAGGGTTGCGGAGAGTGTATTTATTAATAGGATGTTGGCGTACTCTGCCAGGAAAAATAGTGCGAAGGGTCCTGCTGCATACTCTACATTGAAGCCTGAGACTAGTTCTGATTCTCCTTCAGTGAGATCAAAAGGGGCACGGTTCGTTTCTGCCAGGGTTGAGATGTATCATATTGCAGCAAGGGGTCAGGCGGGGGCAACTAGCCAGATGGCTTCTTGGGCGGTGCCAAATGTTTGAAGGGTGAAGTTGCCAGCAAGAACAATAGTGCTTAGGAGGATGAGGCCAAGGCTGACCTCGTATGAGATGGTTTGGGCTACTGCCCGCAGGGCCCCAATTAGGGCATATTTTGAGTTTGAGGCTCAGCCTGCCCCTAGGATGGAGTAGACCGCGAGGCTTGAGAGGGCAAGGATGAAGAGGATCCCTAGATTGATATCAATTACTGGGTGTGGCATGGGCATAGGGGCTCAGAGAATCAAGGCGAGGGCTAGGGCAAGCATTGGGGCCAGGAGAAACAGTACAGGGGACGAAGTGGAGGGGCGGATGGGTTCTTTAATGAATAGCTTGACCCCGTCTGCGATTGGTTGAAGAAGGCCATAGGGTCCAACCACGTTTGGGCCTTTTCGGAGTTGTATGTACCCTAGGACTTTCCGCTCAAGTAGGGTAAAGAATGCGACTGCTAGAAGGACGGGGACGATATAGGCTAGGGGGTTAACTACGTGAACTAAAATGGCTGAAATCATAGTTGGGGAGAGGAGTTGAACCTCTGTTTAAAGGGCTTAAATCTTTTGCACTATCCGTACTCTGCCACCTCAACAGTCTTTCTCTTAGACAAAGGGGATATGCTTTCTTACCTATTTTAGTTGTCTTCATTAGGTGAAAGGGAGGTGTGCTTGTAGCAGGGGCCTCTTTTTTTCGGTCCTTTCGTACTAGAAAAAATCATTTCATAGATAGAAACTGACCTGGATTACTCCGGTCTGAACTCAGATCACGTAGGACTTTAATCGTTGAACAAACGAACCCTTAATAGCGGCTGCGCCATTAGGATGTCCTGATCCAACATCGAGGTCGTAAACCCCCTTGTCGATATGGGCTCTAGAAGGGGATTGCGCTGTTATCCCTAGGGTAACTCGGTCCGTTGATCGGCTTTGCCGGATCATGTTTGGTCAGAATTTCTGCTTATTAGAGTTGTCACTCTGGTTTTAAAGGGGGATGCCCTTGTTCCACACGGGGGTTTTGTTTTACTCCGTGGTCGCCCCAACCAAAGACAGTCGGGCAGTTCCCACTAAGTTTAAGCCCTTGTCCGGGTTTGTTTAACATGGTCTGCTTTTTGTCTAAAGCTCCATAGGGTCTTCTCGTCTTATGTGTTTATCCCCGCTTCTGCACGGGGAGATCAATTTCATTGACTTAAAAAAGGAGACAGTTTAGCCCTCGTTATGCCATTCATACAGGTCTCCATTTAAAAGACAAGTGATTGCGCTACCTTCGCACGGTCAGAGTACCGCGGCCGTTAAACAATAGTCACAGGGCAGGCGGGACCTCTTATTCTTAGATTGCAAGAGGCGATGTTTTTGGTAAACAGGCGAGGCTAGAGGTGTTTGCCGAGTTCCTTCTTTTTCTTTTAGTCTTTCCTTGTGTGCACTCTAGTGTGAGTTTAACGGTTTGGGCTTGTGGATATTTTTCTAGTGGCTTGGCCATTATATTTCAGTTCCCTCTTCTTTGGGGCCGTTAATTTTCGGTGGGGGTTCGTTCCGATGTACACTTGTGCGGGGAGAGAGTCTGGGTCTCTTATTACTCATATTAGCATAATCACTCCCATATGTGTATGGGGCAGGTCCAGTATGTGTAGGGGGGTAAGATGTTGTGGTCCGGATAATAGGGGAAGGGAGGTGTATGAGCTTTAACGCTTTCTGTGTGGGTGGCTGCTTTTAGGCCAACTATAACACTGTTCCTTAATTTATGTTATGATCTTAACCCTTCTGGGAAAGTTGTGTCTTTTTCAAAGGGGCTGTACCCCCTTTGATTAACTCCTTTGTCCTCTTGTGGGCTTTGGGTGTAGCCAGAAGTGGGGAAAGAGGGCAAAAGGCTGAACTCCTGTTCAATTCCTGGACAACCAGCTATAACCAAGTTCGGTAGGTCTGTCACCTCTACTCAAAGCTCCTCCCACTCTTTTGCCACAGAGACGGGTTCGCCCTAAAAGGCTGTCTTGGAGTAGCTCACTTGGTTTCGGGGTATCAAACTAAAGTTCTCTTTGCTTGATGTTTTCTTGCTAAATCATGATGCAAAAGGTACGAGGGTTAAACTCTGCTTTTTTATGCTTTACTGATTTGTTTCATTTCTCTTTCAGCGTTCCCTTGCGGTACTGTTGCTATTGCTTCGAATAGTCCTTTTCTGTCGCCCATACTTGGGTGGTAAAATGGTTTGATTGTTAGGGTTTTAGGTTATTAGGGTGTAGGAATAATGAGTTGTTGGTTTTGAGGGTTTGAGCTAGCTGTTGGGCGTCAGAATAATTCGATTTGCACGAATGTCTTCTCGGTGTAAGGGAGATGCTGTTCTGGCTGAGCTATATTCTGAATTCTTCCAAGTACACCTTCCGGTACACTTACCATGTTACGACTTGCCTCCCCTTTGTAGGGTGTTACTTCTTAGTTATTGTATAAAGTTCTAACTTGGGGAGAGTGACGGGCGGTGTGTGCACGCTTCAGAACCATTTCAGGGGGACACTCTGTTTGCCCCCTTACTTCTAAATCCTCCTTCATGTGTGCAATTTCAGCGTTGCAATTCGTTTTAGCTGTTTTAGCAATTGTAGCCCATTTCTTCCCTTCTCATACGCTACACCTCGGCCTGACGTTTTGGGCTATGCCAACTTTGCTCACTACTGGGCCTTCACAGGGTGGGCTGACGACGGCGGTATATAGGCGGGGGGGAACAAGAGAAGGTGAGGTTGAACGGGGGTTATCGGTTCTAGAACAGGCTCCTCTAGGTGGGTGTGAAGCGCCGCCAAGTCCTTTGGGTTTTAAGCTGGTGCTCGTAGTACCCGGGCGGATAGAATAGGTAGGGTTCTATCTAGGTTTAAGACTAGGCATAGTGGGGTATCTAATCCCAGTTTGTTTCCTAGCTTTCGTGGATTCAAATGATGTAAAGCTACTTTCGTGGTTGGGCTTCATACCTTCGAGTGCGTTTTACAGCTTTGGAAATGTTCGGCTTTAGTTTGTTAGGGTGAATTAACCACTCTTTACGCCGGCGACTGTCAGCTTGGGCCTCTCGTATAACCGCGGTGGCTGGCACGAGTTTTACCGGCCCTGTTAACTTTTACTAAGTCAAGCTTTCGCTTATGGCTTAATGTTTATCACTGCTGAGGTCCCTTGAGGGTGTGGCTAAGCAAGGTGTCGTGGGCGATTCTTGAGTGAAGTGCCTGATACCAGCTCCTTGCTCCCAAACAGGGAGTTGTGGGCATTCTCACAGGGGTGCGGATACTTGCATGTGTAAGTTTAGTTACAGTTGACAGTAAAGTCAGGACCAAGCCTTTGTGCTTTCGGGACTTTCTAGGGCCCATCCCAACATCTTCAGTGTTGTGCTTTAGTTAAGCTACGATAGC